ATTATTATATTAATTATATATAGAATTCTATTCTATTAATATTCGATGAATATTTATTCTATATTTGATTCTATATTAAAATATAGAATATTAATTTATTACTATTTTTTTTTTTTTTTACTATTTAATAAATTAATTTCTATTTTCAATTTATTAAATAGTAAAAAAAAAAAAAATTTCATTTCTATTACTATGATATATATTAATAAAATCATTAATATATTAATAATTTCTATATAAATTTCTATATTAGTTTTCTATATCATTTACTAATTTCTATATTATTTTCTATATTATACTATCATTTTTTAGTATATTACTATATTATTGATTAGATCATTAATTAATCTATATATTAATTAATCTATATATATATTAATTAATCTATATATATATTAAGTTAAGATTTATATATTATTTTTAGATTCTTTATTTGTATTATTTTTTATTAATTTTTATTAATTCGAAATATTCCTTATTCCTTAATAAGGAATACGAATTAATAAGAATATAAGAAGTATATTGTTTACTTTATCTTTCTATTCTTTATATTGAAGATTGAATTGATATTGAATACGGCAAAAAGAAATCCTTTTTTTCTTTACGAAGTACATGAAGTATGCCAAAAACCTATTTTACAATGTTAACAATGAAAGTTTTCAAAGATTTTCTCATTTTTCAAACTTCGACTTGTGAACTTGTCCATAAATACAGTACGTGGTTCTTAAACTCGTGTAACTTACTAGAGGATTGGGGTTTGGTTGGGTTAGGTTGGAATGTGTTTTTAATCGAGTTCATGTCACGATTTTACCTCGAAAAATTCATTAGGTTTGAATAGGTAGCAAAAAGATAAAGAAAAAAGTCTCACTAACTTGTTAATTACGGGCAGGAGGGGAGGAAATTTCATATGTAATTGATTGACCTATGAAGAGGAATGAAGAAATTATGGTTTGCTTAACCAAGATTCGAACAAATACAAATTGGATTTACCTACTGAAATGTTATTTTTTTGGTTTCAGTTTTATGTCTCGGCCCTGAATGATTGTTGCGAGCAAGCTTATGAGAATGGTTTTTTTTTTGATGAACCAAGTAATCGCCCCCAAGCGACCAGTTCCAAACAACAAAGAAAAAAAAGAATGAAGAAATGAAAACAAGAATTTTTTTATTTGAATTTTTTTTAGGGCTATACGGATTCGAACCGTAGACCTTCTCGGTAAAAGAGCTCAAACTTATTATTATCAAAATGATTCGAACTTTTTCAAAAACCCAACATGCATTTTTTTTTTTTGCATTGGGCTCATTCATTAACTGATATAAATAATCAGTTAGTCTACCATAATTCTCTTGATAGAAAGATAACAAGATGGCTCTATGTGCTCGCATTTATTGATTCCGATCCGAGAGCACTACCAAAGTGTTTCAAAGAAGGGTTATCCTGATGTAGGTTTGCTTTTGACTTAGATCAATCTAAGTTAAATAGAATCTCCATTGACCCGCTTCTGCTTAAAGAATACAGTATGAAACTTTATACACCTTAAAGTTCATAGGATAGGAAGAAAAGAAAATTTTTTGAGGTCCTTATACTCATTATGCCTAGCATTGAATAGACTGCGTATTTACCTTATCAAGGTCTTAAATCAATGATGGGGTTATATTGGGCGTCTAAAAGGATACCTAAGTTTACCCGAATCTTTTGTGTCAGGCTATTGTTCCCTAAAAGTCATGGAGTAAGACATCGACTTATTAATAAGTCTTTTGATTACATGATGGCCTTCTTTGAAAAAAAAAACATTGGCGCGCGTGTAAACGAGGTGCTCTACCTAACTGAGCTATAGCCCTTTGGTTTGTGATACATATTTTATCATGTCGCTAATTTGTTGTCAAGATAAATATTATATGACGCAACATCCTATTGCTTTGATCGATATTGCTTATAAATAAGATTCCATATATAATATAATTAATCTTACATTTCGAATCCATTGATGTGATGGATTCCATATCTTTCTTTTTATTTTTGGGATGATAACTGACCTACTTAACTCAGTGGTTAGAGTATTGCTTTCATACGGCGGGAGTCATTGGTTCAAATCCAATAGTAGGTAGAACTTATTAGATATCAGAATCAATGCTATCTAATAAGTTTTTTTATTCACCTTAATTTTTTAAATTTTTGATCGTTTTCATTCCATTCTATTTTCATTTTTGAATTGAAAAAAAAATTTTTGTTGTATTCGAATCTGATTCTACTTAATAATTCTATTCAATTGGCAGAATAAAAAAACTAAGTTGTATAAAAAAAATTTCTGTATAATGTATAAACAGAAGTTATTTTGATTATTCAGGCGCACCAACTAGTTATAGTTACGAAATTACATTGATAGCCTCGACTCGTGCCCTAGCTCGTCTGAGAGCTAGATTTGCCTCAATTATTTGTCTCCTGCCTTCCGCTTTCCTCAAGTTAGCTTCCGCTATTTCAAGAGTTTGCTGAGCTTCTTGTGGATCAATGTCACTACCCTTCTCCGCATCATTTACTAAAACAGTAATCTCATTATTGCCTATTCTAGCAAAACCACCCATCAGAGCCATCGTTAACCATTGGTCATTAAGGCGTATTCTCAAAATACCGATATCGACAGCTGTGGCAATTGGCGCATGATTTGGTAATACGCCAATTTGTCCACTATTAGTAGATAAAATGATTTCTTTCACTTCTGAATCCAAAACAATTCGATTTGGGGTTAGTACACAAAGATTTAAGGTCATTTCTTCAAATTGTTCTCCATTTCTAAGTTCGTAGCCTTCGCAGTAGCTTCATCAATATTACCTACCAAATAAAAGGCCTGCTCAGGGAGACTATCTAATTCTCCGGAAAGGATCAATTTAAACCCTCTAATTGTTTCTGCTAGACCGACATATTTCCCCGGAGAACCGGTAAATACTTCTGCTACGAAAAAGGGTTGTGATAGGAAACGTTCAATTTTTCGCGCTCTTGCTACAGTTAAGCGATCCTCTTCGGATAATTCGTCCAATCCCAGGATAGCTATAATGTCCTGAAGTTCTTTGTAACGTTGTAAAGTTTGCTTAACTCTTTGCGCAGTTTCATAATGTTCCTCACCAACAATCTGAGGTTGGAGCATAGTTGACGTTGAATCTAAAGGATCTACTGCTGGATAGATACCTTTCGCAGCTAATCCTCTTGATAGTACAGTAGTAGCGTCTAAATGTGCAAATGTCGTGGCAGGAGCAGGGTCAGTCAAATCGTCCGCAGGTACATAAACGGCTTGAATAGAAGTTATGGACCCCTCTTTGGTAGAAGTAATTCTTTCTTGTAAAGAACCCATTTCGGTACTAAGGGTAGGTTGATAACCTACCGCGGAAGGCATTCTACCCAATAAGGCCGATACTTCGGATCCTGCTTGAACGAAACGGAAGATATTGTCGATAAATAGAAGTACGTTTTGTTTATTAACATCTCGGAAATATTCCGCCATAGTTAGAGCAGTCAAACCAACTCTCATACGAGCTCCCGGCGGTTCGTTCATCTGACCATAGACTAGAGCTACTTTTGATTCTGCAATATTTTTTTCATTAATTACTCCAGATTCTTTCATTTCCATGTAAAGATCATTTCCCTCACGAGTACGTTCACCTACTCCGCCAAAGACGGATACACCCCCATGAGCTTTCGCAATGTTGTTGATTAATTCCATAATAAGGACTGTTTTACCCACTCCAGCCCCCCCGAATAGTCCGATTTTTCCTCCACGGCGATAAGGGGCTAAAAGATCTACTACTTTAATTCCTGTTTCAAAAATAGATAATTTTGTATCTAACTGTATAAAAGCAGGTGCAGATCTATGAATAGGGGATGTTGCACGAGTATCTACAGGACCTAAATCATCAATAGGTTCTCCAAGCACGTTGAAAATTCGTCCTAGAGTCGTCCCACCGACTGGAACACTTAGAGGAGCTTCTGTGTCAATCACTCCCATTCCTCTCGTTAGACCATCTGTAGCACTCATAGCTACAGCACGAACTCGATTATTTCCTAATAATTGTTGTACTTCACAAGTCACATTAATTTCTTGACCGGAAGTATCTCGACCCTTAACTACTAAAGCGTTGTAAATATTAGGCATCTTGCCCGGGGGAAAAGCTACATCTAGTACTGGCCCGATGATTTGGGCGATACGCCCCAGGTTCTTTTTTTCAAGCGCGGAAACTCCCGGGCCAGAAGTAGTAGGATTGATTCTCATAATAATAAAAATAAGAAAAACAAAGAAATATGTTGAATTTTTTTTTTTCAAAATTTTCTAGCCCAAAATAAATGTTCGACGTTAAGTTGATCGATTAATTCAGTAAAAAATGGAAGTTAGTACTCAATTTCCTTGATTTGATACCATCTAACAAATCCAATTCAATTATTTACTTATTTCGAAAGTTTTTCAAAGTTAATTTTCACGTTCAACTAAATCATTTTTACAATATAAATATCAAGTGGATGAATAATGAATAAAATAATAGAGTCTTCAGTAAGTCTTTCATTTGTCTATTATAGATAATACTAGCAACTTTTCTATGGAATTCGAACCCGAACTCTATTTATGATACATTATTTCTATACATTATTTCTATTTCATGATTTCTATTTCAGGGTCCCTTTTTTTTATTTCAGCATATTGATTTCTGCCTAACTATTATTATTATTTTCTTTTTTAATAGATGAATTTTGCAGATTTTCACCTCTCGGATTTACATATACAACATATATCACTGTCAAGAGGAAATTTCTTATTATTTAGATATTTCAATTCAAAAAAGTTAAGGATTAGAAACTTGAAAAACAAGGATTGGGTTGCGCCATATATATGAAAGAGTATACAATAATGATGTATTTGGTGAATCAAATACCATGGTCTAATAACAAACTAAATTCTGATTAGTTGATAATATTGATTGATAACTTTGTGAAAGATTCCTGGGAAAGGTTTCATTAA